TTACGGATTTTTGAGTAGAATATGATTTTAAGAAGGATTGCATTTATTAAACACACAGATAGCTATATCACTTCTCTTTTATTGCCGATTCTCTTCGGGACAGCCCGAGTCGTGCTCTATAATTTCTATTCAATGCAAAATTGAAGTGAAGTAGGATAATTTTATGATAATTCCCTATCAACAACATATCTAAAAAATATATATTTTGGTAACAATTTATGTTCTGGGGTTTACATATACTCATATGTTTTGTTATAATTGAAATGGGGAAAGATTTTTTGATTGAAAAAATCAATACTGATTAGTTCTGTCTCAATTTTTATTTTCTTATTTCATTAGGAAAACACAATTTTGAGATTCAAATCCATGAATCATTCATGAATTCGAAGTAAGCAGCCAATAGTTAATGGTTCAAATTTATCGGCTAAAAATACACAGTTGGTTTCTCAATAGAAAAAAGCGAGAGACTGTTTTTAGCATAGTCTATTTTCAGATACTATAAAATCAACCGAAGGAATGGATCAAATCCAACCAAAAAAAGCTTTCTTTTAGGAAAAGGATTAAGGAAAACAGGAGTTAAAATGCAAGTACAATAAAAATTTAGTAATCCAGGAAAATTTTCATCTATTTTGTATCATTTTGGCGGCATGGCCGAGTGGTAAGGCGGGGGACTGCAAATCCTTTTTCCCCAGTTCAAATCCGGGTGTCGCCTGATCAACATTAACAAAAACCCGAAATCTCTTCTTTTCTTCTGTTCTACTGATATAACTCGCGGGATTTTTCTCCGGTAGAAGTATAGGAAACAGGCCGTTGGTCCTTTGTTTATGTAGTCTGAAGGTTTTCTAAAAGAAGAGATTATGAATCCTCGCCCGTATCTAGGATTCTTCTAATCTACTGTGGTAGAGGGACTATCAAGACTTTTCGATTCCCTTCTACTATCCTTAATTATTAACCTTAATTATTAAGGAAGTGTCTAATGATTAGATTTTTAATCAGATTGTAGCCCCTGGTAGGAAATTCAATTAAAAATTTTGGAAAGGGGCATAAGTTTCTTTATATACTACAGACTCGTGAGAATCTATGGGTATTCGGGCAATATTAGATTGGATGAATAATTTACTTTTATAGAACGGGGGCAAAAAGAAATAATCCCTTTTCTCCAACCCCAGGCCAAGCACCGACTTTCACAACGACAGTCGGGGGGAGGTACGGGTTTGTAGATCAAACGAGAAAATAAAAGCCTATAATAGATAGTAATAGATAGTGATTTCTCTTTTTTATAGACTTTCTCCCCTTCTGTTTTGACTAGAAGGTCAACAAAAAAATAAAGATAAAGGATAGGCCTAAATTTTTTTATTTATTTTATTCCTACATGTTTCCATTCCCTCGGGGTGTTACTACATGTTTTACTTGTGTTTAATCTTTCCCGATTCAAAATCATAATCAATTAAAATTGATTGGATTGGTTTCTCAATAGTGTTTGGTCATAATCCCTTTTTGACTCGGCGCCATTAATTCCACTATTATTAGTGAGGAATAATGGAATAATTCTTTCGTATTTATAGAGATAGGGAACATAATTCACATGGATATAGTCAGTCTCGCTTGGGCTGCTTTAATGGTAGTCTTTACATTTTCCCTTTCACTCGTAGTGTGGGGGAGAAGTGGGCTCTAGAAGTACTACTACAGGAAGGAACCAAATCATACCGATTGTTTTATATCTCGTTTTGCAACGTATTTTGGCCTATTTAAAAGAAAAATCTCTGAATTTCGAATCCCCTCGGACACCGGACTCCAATGGAGTAATCTATGATATGAACCATACTCTTGGGGTTGGACTCCTACTATCTTTATAGATGCATAAAGAAGAAGGCCGGACGGACCTTTTTTGATTTCTTTACTGTTCAAAGAGGAAGTCGTTTTGTTAAGTGTATACGCATTTTTCGATGAGAAATGATATAGAAAATAGTGGTTGTCTAACGAGAGACTATGCAATAATAAGATCTTGCCTCGGGCGCGTCGCATATTGGGCGGTTTGGTTTCTAATTTGAGAAAGGCAATTTGTGCTTTATCGACTTATTTCATATCTTCATATCACGGTTCGGGCGTTAAAAATAAGTTAAGTAAGGTTTCCTCTTACTTAAAAGGAATTATAATTACTAAGATTAAGAAGTATTTCAGATTGATCAGATCAAATAAATGTAGCAAATTGGGTGTTATGTCAATTCCATACAATATATACAATATATGTAATATATACACACATATATGAAGAGAATGCTTTAGATTGATCTACATAAACTTAAGCCCTTAGCTTTATTTTAGATTACAACTGACTAAGAGATGGATAGTATGGTAGAAAGAAATAGATGAATCTTTCTACCATACTATCCATCTCTTAGAACACTGCCAATTCTAATTCTCGTCCGCTCAGTTTATTTAAATGAAAACGTGAGATTGGAAATCCTTTTCATTTGACTTCGTCAATTTTTGATAAGAA